AACCCACCGGTTAGATAAACACGAAATACGTGCAGGATCATCATTAGGACCATCATACTTGCCGACCATCGATGAACCGATCGGATTAACCAACCAAAGTTAGCTTCAGTCATTATGTATTGAACAGAAGAAAAAGCCTCAGTAACAGTTGGACGGTAGTAAAAAGTCATAGCAAATCCTGTAGCTACTTGTACTAAAAAACAAGTAAGCGTAATTCCTCCTAGACAATAAAATATGTTGACATGAGGAGGAACATATTTACTAGTTATATCATCTGCAATCGCCTGAATCTCGAGACGTTCTTCGAACCAATCATACACTTTATTGAGATAGGTAAACCAAGAGGACTCCCCCTCCGAGAACCGTATAGGAGAATTTCATCTCATACAGCTCAAGCACAAGCACACAAAGGTTGATTGCAACGGGTCTGTAATAGAAAGTTGGAAATTTATTCCTTTCTTTTTTGATTCAATCTTCTTTGACGAGACGAAAGAATAAAAAAATCCGACAACTCTTCTTTATGCTGATAGTGCCAAAACATCAAGTTGGCTCATTTGTCTTTATGGTGATCGTTAAAGGCCTTTTGAATCTTCTCGTGCCCTATTTCTTTTTCTTTTATTATTATTTCGATTTGTATCTAATTCGGTTTTTTTTTTTGATAGGAATTCTCTTGTTAAGACCCTATGAATTAATTAAAACCTCAGATTCATACTACACCCCCCGATGATTATGATTCTCAAGAAAAACTTACAGTTTAGCCCAAAGCTTCTCTGAGTAAGAACCACGGGATCATCACTTATTTAATGAATCGATAATTGATAGCGATAATATAATAATGACTTAAACTCCAAAGCAAAGAAACTTTTTTGTCCTGTGCTTAAAATAAGCATAAACAGGAGTTTAAAAGAAGAAAAATCTTTTCATTTCTAATTTGTTAGCTTCTTTTTCTTTGAAAACGGTTTGGAGACCGGCCACGGGGTCGAACTATTCAATATAAATCATAGTTCTACTATTTCATTCATAATTTATTTCATATATTTCGTGTTTCAAATACTAGAATAAATATTCGACGAGATAAAAACCTATCTTTATCAAGATGACAGATGGGTTCTCTGTACTAGCACTAGGATCAATTCTAACAAGTCACACACTCATATTCCGGAAATACAGAAACAAAAAAATTCCGCGGTCGAACTACCAAAATAAAATGGGGTAGAAATCTGAGCCCTAAATTAGTCACTTTATATTGAAAAGCCGAGACTTATAATAATTCTTGTGGATCTAATTCATTGAAATTCCGTCCAGTAAAACGGAAGAATTATAAATCTCCAAAATAATAGATAAGAATATTGTAAAAAGAGCCATTGCAACACCCATCAAAGGGGTAGTTCCCCATCCAGGAGCTACTTTACCATATTCCGAATTCAACGGTTTCAACAACCCCCCTAGACCTGTTTGTTTTGGACGTGCTTTTGAGCGTTCCTCAACGGTTTGTGTAGCCATAAATCTTATTGTAATAATTGAGATCTGTTGACTTTGTATACTATTCTGTTGTAAATAAACAATCTTATCATAGATTCATTGTGATCTTGAAATTCTATAATAATGGAAACAGCAACCCTAGTCGCCATCTCTGTATCTGGTTTACTTGTAAGTTTTACTGGGTACGCCTTATATACCGCTTTTGGGCAACCCGCTCAACAACTACGAGATCCATTCGAGGAACACGGAGACTAATCGAATTGAAGTAATGAGCCTCCCAAACTGTGGCGGCTCATTACTTCAATTGAGATAATGAAAAATCATTTCTTAGTTGGAACTTTCGGCGGTTCTCGAAAAAAGATAGCGAAAAAGATTATCCCGAGAGTCGAGACTAAGAGGAATGTATAAACCAATGCTTCCATAGGTTCGATCGTGGTTTACAATTATAACTTTCATACCTGTTTATTTTGAATCATCTCCCGGATAAAGAAAAAACAAGAGTCAAAGAAATGGCAGTGATTCAAATTAGGATTTCTCTAATACCTTAGGTAAAAAAAGTAACTAAAGAAGCAAAAGATATCCCAGCAATGTTCTATCAAACGGCTTGTTTTCTTGTAGTCGGATCTCCTAGTTTTTGGAATGCTCCAAATTCGACTTGTGAATCCAAATCTGGGTCAATACCTGCAAAAACATCTCTAAACAGGGTTCTAGCACCATGCCAAATGTGTCCGAAAAAGAAGAGCAGAGCAAACGACGCATGTCCAAAAGTAAACCAACCTCGTGGACTGCTACGAAAAACCCCATCAGATTTCAAAGTAGCACGATCTAATTCAAAAATTTCACCCAATTGAGCGCGTCTCGCATATTTTTTCACAGTAGCGGGATCGCTGTAACTGACTCCGTTAAGTTCGCCGCCATAGAACTCAACAGTTACACCTACTTGTTCAACACTATACTTCGATTCTGCCCTTCTAAAAGGAACGTCGGCTCTAACAATTCCGTCTCCATCTACCAAAACAACGGGAAATGTTTCAAAAAAAGTAGGCATACGACGTACAAAAAGTTCACGTCCTTCTTTATCTCTAAAGATGGGGTGGCCTAACCATCCAACAGCTATTCCATCCCCACTGTCCATCGATCCGGCTCTGAATAATCCCCCTTTTGCCGGATTATTGCCGATGTAATCATAAAAAGCTAATTTTTCAGGAATTTTAGACCAAGCTTCTGTTAAACTTTGATTTTCGGCTAGCCCAGCACTGACTCTTCGATATATTTCTTGCTGGAAGTATCCCTGATCCCATTGATAACGAGTAGGACCAAATAATTCGATTGGGGTAGTTGCCGAACCATACCACATAGTTCCCGCAACAACAAAAGCAGCAAAAAAGACAGCAGCGATACTACTGGAAAGGACAGTTTCAATATTACCCATACGTAATCCTTTGTATAGACGTTGGGGCGGACGGACACTAAGATGGAATAGGCCCGCTAATATGCCCAAAGTGCCTGCTGCAATATGATGAGAGGCTATTCCTCCCGGAACGAAAGGATCAAAACCTTCCACGCCCCATGCTGGGTTTACCGATTGTACTTTTCCAGTTAATCCATAAGGATCGGACACCCATATTCCAGGACCATACAAACCTGTTACATGAAATACGCCAAAACCAAAGCATGCCACCCCTGAAAGAAATAAATGAATTCCAAAGATCTTGGGCAAATCCAAAGAAGGTTTTCCGGTACGTTCATCAGAAAATATTTCGAGATCCCAATATACCCAATGCCAAATAGCTGCTAAGAAGCACAACCCTGAAAACCCAATATGTGCCCCGGCCACTCCTTCGTAACTCCAAATACCTGGATTTGTTACAGTTCCTCCTGTAATACTCCACCCGCCCCATGAATTAGTTATTCCTAAACGCGTCATGAAAGGTATAACAAACATACCTTGTCTCCACATTGGATCAAGAACGGGGTCAGAAGGATCAAAAACTGCTAATTCATATAACGCCATTGAACCGGCCCAACCAGCAACCAGAGCCGTATGCATTATATGGACAGCAAGCAACCGACCAGGATCATTCAATACGACGGTATGAACACGATACCAAGGCAAACCCATGGAAATACCCCTTTATGAAAGAAAAATAGACACTATGTAACTTTATTGCATTGGAAAAATGATGATAGGGGCCTCCCCTTTCAGTGAATTATCGTGAAGTAAGTATTACTATTTGTTCTATTTTATTGGTAATAATGGAACAATTCTGTTTATTAGGAACAAAGAGAAGCAGATCTATTCTATACCCGATAAGTATCAATACGCAATGGGTGGTTGAACCATTTTGTATGAGCAAATGGATCCCTACTTGTTCATCATTCGAAGGGTATATTTAGAATAATTTGTCGTTAGTCATTCTGACTTCCTTTATCAAAGAGCTTCTCCAATCTATAGATAAAAAATGATATGCTAAAGACCAATATTCTGAGGACAATAAACTAAACCCACTATTACGTTTTCACATCAAAGTAAAATAGATTACTTCATTTTTTTCATTTAATGCCTATTGGTGTTCCAAAAGTACCTTTTCGAAGTCCTGGAGAGGAAGATGCATCTTGGGTTGACATATAGTGCGACTTGTCAGATATATTGGGTCATGTGGGATTTCCCCATTCTCTCCCCCGATCGAGATATCCTCTGATTCGCCCAAGAAAGATTATCAAAAAATTGGAGCGTGAAGTGAAATTAGATCCATTTTAGGGGAATCCAGATTAATATTATCAATTAGAATAATTTATGGTTGACTTGGTTAGACCAATCAAATTATCCAGGCTCCGTTTAGAACAAACCCAACTTAGTAATATACCAACGATTGCTGTGTCTATTTCTAATTCTAAATTTTGTATTACCATATTTTGTATTACCATATTATATATTTGACTAGGTTATTAATTGATACCTCATTAGAAATTATCTTTTTTCCTATACTAAAAAATAGGAATGATCCCTATTAATTAATTGAGTAAAACAAGATGAATGCGTCGAAAATTTGGCCGAAGACATGAAATGGATTCAACAAAAATTTGTAGCAAAAAGAAATGGTAGTAGGTACATTTGTCCTATATGTGCAAATAACAATCGGGCCTATCTTTACCTGGAGCAGAGCATAAACCTAAAAGAATTCAAGAGGCCCATTCAGGAACAAGAAAATGACATCGTGATTGAGGGTGTATCTCGATGAAAGAATACATCAATTGAGAAGTTAATTCAACGGGTTTAATGAAATTTTTTTATATTATATATTAGAATATTAGAATGAAATTCTAGTGAAAGGGTTCCAAACTTTTCTTTCTTACAATAAAAAATAGAAGAAAAGCTCTTTCGTTAGAAAAATTTTGCTTTTAAAAAAAGAGCAGGAGCCAAAATCTATAATTGAGTCTTTTTTTCACGATTCTTTTGACCCGTATGCATTAAAAGGTGCATGTACGGTTCCTAAGGGATACAATTTTCTCCTAATCAACCGACTTTATCGAGAAAGATTGCTTTTTTTAGGCCAAGAGGTTGATAATGAGCTCGCGAATCAAATTATTGGTCTTTTGGTATATCTCACTATAGAGGATCGTAACAGAGAGCTTTATGTGTTTATAAACTCTCCCGGTGGATGGGTAATACCCGGAATAGCTGTTTATGATACCATGCAATTTGTGCCACCAGATGTACATACAATATGCATGGGATTAGCCGCTTCAATGGGATCCTTTGTCCTGGTCGGGGGAGCAATTACCAAACGTCTAGCATTCCCTCACGCTTGGCGCCAATGAGTTTTTTATTTGAGATAAAAAAAGAAGTCTATGCCTTCGCCATATGAAATAAGAATCTTGAGTAATAATAGCATGGCACTTCGAATTCGATATGATAAAATTTGTTTCTCAAAACATTCAATTATGTATCGAAAGGGCAGTATGAAATACTAAGTATTTCCGATTTGATCTATCGGAATCTCAGTGTCACAAACTTTTTTTACACCGATAAAGCTCTGAATAATATTTATATTTATGTTATGAAACAGTTTTCCGTATTTTATTTGATCGGCTCAAAAAGAAACTTTGGGATTGCTGAATTACAGACATAATAAATATATAAAGCAACGGAACCATCATAGTATTTTGAACTCCTCCAAAAAGAAGGGTGGTAATTGGACCTTTTTTCGATCTGGTATGAGAAATCCTATTTTAGCTTCGACAGGAAATTCCATTCGTGAGCCGTATGCAATACGCAAAAGATGCCTGTACGGTTCTATTTTTTCTTGTTAGTCTCTTTCTCTTTACCCCATTCTGCGAAACCCTTTTGTATGTTATATCATCAGGGTAATGATCCATCAACCTGCAAGTTCTTTTTATGAGTCCCAAACGGGAGAATTTATCCTGGAAGCGGAAGAACTACTGAACCTGCGCGAAACCATCACAATGGTTTATGTCCAAAGAACAGGTAAATCTTTTTGGGTTGTATCCGAAGACATGGAACGAGATGTTTTTATGTCAGCAACAGAAGCCCAAGCTCACGGAATTGTGGATCTTGTAGCAGTTGGATGAAAATATCAAAGATTTCGCATAAATCCGTGATTTGATCGAGGGTGTTATTTATCGTCTTACCCGGTTTAATCTTCTTTTAATATTCTATTATATTAAATAGAAAGAATTCATAAGCATCCGGTTAGGAGCGATCTAAACCAGCTTAGTCTGTATACAATTCAGCATGCCAACTATTAAACAACTTATTAGAAACACAAGACAGCCAATACGAAATGTCACGAAATCCCCCGCCCTTAGGGGATGTCCTCAGCGCCGAGGAACATGTACTAGGGTGTATGTGCGACTCGTTCAGATCATGTCATGGGCTGGAACAAAAGAAAGGAACCAATAACAACCAGTAGCAACCCGTATGAATGATCAGTACCAATAAATAAATAGAATAAAACGATATTTTTCAATTCAATGGCGAAAAAAAATCTATTCTATCCCCCTATTGCGTATGAAATTTATGGTTTCCGTTGGTGCAAATTCAATAAGCTGAGAAGCAATTCCCCATTGGTAACAAATGGTTATTCATTACGCGGGGGAAACCCTATTTATTATTTAAGAAGAATAAATTATAGACTTCCAAGAACGGCCTAACAGGATCAGCTACCTAGCTAACTTTCAGAATTAAATACCGTTACTGTATAGGTAGATCTCATTGTGAAAGACCTATTACTGGATAATTCATGGGTAGAGCCACACAATGGTGTGAACTGTACAAGTTACCAAAAAAAGTACGATTCATTAAATGAAGGAAAAGGCTCCGGTGTATAGAGAGGACCTCACCGTTTAAGAAGTAACCATAGAAACGATGGAACCACTCTATTCTTTTTATATTTACTTTATATATCTCTATTTGACTATGTTATGGATACTAGATATCAATGAATTTCTTATTTTTAGACAGTTCACTTCGAAATAAGAAAAAATTGTGGTTGGGAAGGTTATAGTAGCAAAAGTCATTGGAATTTTGATTTTATATATCCGAAGAATCCGTTTTGTTATAACTAAATCAGTAAGGGGAAAAAGAATAACTGAGAGCCAGCAACTCAATTAGTTATTCATCAAAGTTTCATTTATTCAATGACTAGAATTAGACGAGGATATATAGCTCGGAGACGTAGAAACAAAATTCGTTTATTTGCATCAAGTTTTCGAGGGGCTCATTCAAGACTTACTCGAACTATTACTCAACAGAAAATACGAGCTTTAATTTCGGCTCATCGTGATCGAGATAAGAAAAAGAGAGATTTTCGTCGGTTATGGATTACTCGGATAAATGCAGTAATTCGCAAGAAAGGAGTATCCTGTAGTTATAGTAGACTAATAAATGATCTGTACAAAAGTCAATTGCTTCTAAATCGTAAAATACTTGCACAAATAGCTATATTAAATAAGAATTGTCTTTATATGATTTCCAATGAAATATTGGATCCATTGGAGTAATTTGACTGGAATTCCCCGGAGAATCAACTCCGGGAAGATAGAGTATAAAATAGGATAAGATTAAGACAAAGTTGTCAAAATGAACAAAAGAATTCAATAAAAAATGATTTTTTCTTTCCCGCGGCTTTTTTTCTTATGACACACGAATCAAATCTGTATTATCCTATGTTTCGAACACAACACCAATCAAGTTTTAGCTCGAATTGGAATTTTGCTTCGATTGAAAAGTAAGCTAAACCTATTTATTTCTAGTCCTAAGACCTATTGTTTGAGCAGTCGACTCGGTTCTTTCAAACTGTTTCTCGTTATTAAGAAAAGGTAACAAAGATAAAATACGAGCTTGTTTTATAGCAATAGTAATTAATCGTTGTTGCTTCAAGGTCAATTTATTTACGCGTCTTGACAATATTTTTCCTTGTTCACTAATAAATCGACTAATTAAACTCATGTTTCTATAGTCAATTCGATCCCCCGATTGGATCGGGGGCAAACGCCTACGAAAAGCTCGCTTCGATTTAAGAAAGGGTCGCTTGGATTTATCCATGGTTTGTTTATTCCTTTTCCCGAAATCCTATTTCGGTCGGATTTAAAATAAATTCGAATTAAAAATATAGGATTTGGTTTGTTTATATATGGGTTTATTTAGATTAGAATCTATATTTAGATATTATAATATGTCATTTTGACTGTTCCTTTTATTTTTTTATCTCCCCATGAGTCGTATGTTTGGAACAACAGGGGCAGAATTTTCTCAATTCCAATCGACTAGGTGTATTATGTCGATTCTTTTGTGTAATATATCTGGAAATACCCCTTGAGTCTTTATTAACACTGTTTCGAACACAACTGATACATTCCAAAATAATCGTTACCCGTACATCTTTACTCTTGGCCATGAAACTCCTTTGGATTTTTGATTCACTCAACTCTTCTATATTTTTTAGCTAAACAAAAAAAGAAAAAATTAGAACGAAACCAAATTAGAAAAGATTTCGTTGAAATCAATAGATAGTAATTAATAAGTAATACAATTAACTATATTTATAATCTAATTGTATTAGATTTTGTTAAGGATCTTGTATGATACTCTTGCCCTAGACCGGCATTTCCTTTTCCTTTTTCACTCTAGTAATTTGATTCAATTACCCTATTTTAGTTGCGATTGAATCAACGTTTATTCTTTCTCTTTCATCCCTTCTTGGAATTCTAAAAAGGGAAAAAAGAGAAAAAGGGGGTGAGATGTAGTTTCGGATATAGAATTGTATCGCTAATCTTATTCAAACCCTTCCACGGCAATAACTAGAATTAAAAAAAAGGAAATGTCAGCGCATCTGGGAATAAACGATTGATCTCTATCAATAGACCTGCTAAAGATCCGAACCATATAGTACTTAGTACTGGTGCCACAGATAAATATGTTTTTAGATCTCGCATTGAAAATCCTCCTTCTTTCTTCTTTATTGTATTGTAATACATAAGGCTAATACATATATGATCAGATATCTAGATAGTTGCAGTTAAGGATTAAGGACCACTTGTATTTGTACGCAGAATCTCTAAATGGATAACAATTCCGTAGAAAATATTTGTCCTTTCTTAAAAAAAAAAGCCCCTTTCTTGAGCATTTCAAAAAACAATGCATTTTCCTTTTTTTTTTATTATATGTGGTATAGTGGTATATGCTAGGAGACCAAAAAGAAGAAAGGGCAAGATAAATGAATATATCAATGAAAAAAATGATATGGAAAACAGGGCAGGAATTCTCTACAATGACACTGTAGACCAATTGAAAGGGATGTAGCGCAGCTTGGTAGCGCGTTTGTTTTGGGTACAAAATGTCACAGGTTCAAATCCTGTCATCCCTACCTATGACTTCTCCTCTGAGCAGTACCAAGGGATCAATTGAGACCGATTAAGATTAAATTGGACATACATAATCTTTCATTTTATCATACTATAAAAATGAAAGATTATGTATGTAAGATGTATTAGGGTTAAAAAAAAAAAGAAACCTTATTATGATAAGAAAGCGCTCTTAGTTCAGTTCGGTAGAACGTGGGTCTCCAAAACCCAATGTCGTAGGTTCAAGTCCTACAGAGCGTGATTCCGTTTTTGTTAGGTTAAATTAATTACGCTGAAAAGGCTTCCCTAACGCAAGCAGCTATCTCAATTTGATATTCTGTGGATTAAAGAAAAGGGGTGAGTCAAGAGACCAGAGATATTAATTAATCAAAAGTCCAACTGATCACCACGTTTGTATTGTAAAAATGCAGTTACGAATAATCCAGCTAAGGTAATAGGAATTAAACCCAAGACAATTCCAAAAAGAGAAACTTCAATCATTTTTTTTTATTTGATTTGAAAGGGAAAAAGAGAGGTAATATCTATCTCTAAATATTAATCGGAATTACCCGTGAATCTCAATGACTAAATAATCCGCAATTGATATGTTAAGAAACTATATAATACATGGAATCCTACCGAAAGAGTTCCC